TCGGTTTTCGGTTTTTGAGTCATAATCATTATGTAGGAGAGATGGCCGAGTGGTTGAAGGCGTAGCATTGGAACTGCTATGTAGGCTTTTGCTTACCGAGGGTTCGAATCCCTCTCTTTCCGTACCTTCACCTAATTCACCGATCTTACTAACCACAATAGATCAAATAGCGATGGATACGACTATTCCAAGAGTTATACCTTTCTTTGATATGGATTCTCTATTCCTAATGGCTGTGGTACCGAAAATACTGTTAAAAGAGTAGACAAGGAATGAAAATCTCCCTCTCGGTCTATGATACCTAAATGGAAGAAAAATCCGGATTAAACCCTTATTTATCTTAACCTTAGGTTAATTTACTTCGCCGAAAGGGAGCAAAATTGTTCGAACCCTTATTCTTATTAGTCTTGATTTTCTTTTTGTTAGGTTTAAGTCTGACGAGAATAATATTCGACAACTAGCAATTCATTTATTTTCAAACCGACCCATTTACTATCTATTATTTGATTGACTAATCCTTTATATTGGAATGGTTGAAGAGTCAAATGGTTTGGCAATTCCTCATGAGGGGATGAATCGAGATAATTTTGAATTAAAGCTCTAGATTTTTGTTCATCCCTCGCCGCAATAGTATCTCGGGGTTTGCAGCGATAACTTGGTATATCTACTATACGACCATTGACTAAAATATGTCTATGGTTAACTAATTGGCGAGCTCCCGGAATAGTCGGAGCCATACCCATCCGAAAAAGGATGTTATCCAGGCGCATTTCAAGTAATTGTAGTAAAACCTGACCTGTTGACCCTTTTGCCTTTCCGGCGATACGAACGTATTTAAGTAATTGTCGTTCTGTAAGACCATAATGAAAACGCAATTTTTGTTTTTCTTCTAGGCGAATACGATATTGGGATTTTTTCCCGGAACGCGATTGGTTTCTAAGATCACTTCCAGCTCTGGGCCTTTTATTAGTTAGCCCCGGTAAAGCCCCTAGGCGGCGTATTTTTTTGAAACGAGGACCTCGGTAACGCGACATAAAGACTCCTTCTTCTTATTTATATTTAATTATTAATTCTTATTGATGAAATTTCATTCTACGGAATAAACCTAAACTAAAAATGAACTAAATTCGAAATAAAGCGAAATTTACTGAAGTATTATTCTATTAAAGAATAATGAGATGAGTTGGATAAATATCCAGATTTTTATATTCTATATATAGAAATATAGAAAAAGAAAAGGATTCTTTTCGTGACATAGTTGGAAATTCCTATAACATAATAAATCAATGGCTTTTGCCAAAAGAGAAAGACATTTTTTTTTTCAATATTCTTTGATTTCAAAGATGCATTATCAATCATGTAAAACATCGAATAAAATAAATAGAGAAAAGCCGACTATCGGAATCGAACCGATGACCATCGCATTACAAATGCGATGCTCTAACCTCTGAGCTAAGCAGGCTCACATAACATAAATTCGACATGCATAGGAATTCAATAAACTCTTAGAATCTTTGCTATTAACTATTAAGCTATTCTTCGCTATTCATAATTAATATGAATATATTAAAGAATAGAATATAGAATTTCAAATAACTGTTAAATATTATAGAACATAACAATTAATCTAGCAATATATAATTTCAATTTTTTTATCACAATGAAATATTCTTTTTTTTTTTTTCATTTTATTTTTTAATTAAAAAATAAAATGAAAAAAAAAAAAAAGAATCGACCGTTCAAGTATTCGAAATTTCATGGGGAAATGAGTGGAAGAGAGACGGATGTATAGGGTATGTATCCACCTATATTGAATTTCGGATACAGAAATGATAAAATCGTTTTTGATTGGACCAAATATGAGCCTCCCATAGAAGATGAAAGAAGATAGACAAGAAATCAAAGACAAAGAGGAGAAAACACTTTTTCGAGACAGGAAGCGGCATCTATCTAATGAATTCACGGTATAAATGAAAGAAAAAAGGGAACGAGATCACAATGATATTTTCATCTCAAAAAGGGGGATATGGCGAAATTGGTAGACGCTACGGACTTAATTGGATTGAGCCTTGGTATGGAAACTTACTAAGTGATAACTTTCAAATTCAGAGAAACCCTGGAATTAATAAAAATGGGCAATCCTGAGCCAAATCACGTTTTCCGAAAACAAACAAAGGTTCAGAAAGCGAAAATCAAAAAGGATAGGTGCAGAGACTCGATGGAAGCTGTTCTAACGAATGGGGTTGATTGTCTTACGTTGGTAGAGGAATCCTTCTATCGAAACTTCAGAAAAGATGAAAGATAAACCTGTATACATAATACAGAAGAATTGTTGTGAATCGATTCCGTATTGAAGAAAGAATCGAATATTCATTGATCAAACCATTCACTCCATAATCTGATAGATCTTTTGAAGAACTGATTAATCGGACGAGAATAAAGATAGAGTCCCGTTCTACATGTCAATACCGGCAACAATGAAATTTATAGTAAGAGGAAA